GGAATAACTTGCATCAGTATCTCAGTTTCAATTCAAACATGGGTTTGATTCACACTCCATGTTCTGAGAAGTATTTACCATCCGGAAAGAGGAAAAAACGGAGTCTTTGTCTAAAGAAATGCGTTGAGAAAGGGCAGATGTATAGAACCTTTCAACGAGATAGTGCTTTTTCAAATCTCTCAAAATGGAATCTGTTCCAAACATATATGCCATGGTTCCTTACTTCGACAGGGTGCAAATATCTAAATTTCACCCTTTTAGATACTCTTTCAGACCCCTTGCCGATACTGAGTAGTAGTCAAAAATTTGTATCCATTTTTCATGATATGATGCATGGATCAGATATATCACGGCCAATTACTCAGAAGATTCTTCCACAAGGGACTCTGATAAGTGAGATTTCGAGTCAATGTTTACAGAATCTTCTTCTGTCCGAAGAAATGATTCATCGAAATAATGAGTCACCCGTTCCATTGATATGGGCACATCTGAGATCAACAAATGCTCGGGAGTTCCTCTATTCCATCTTTTTCCTTCTTCTTGTTGCTGGATATCTCGTTCGTATACATCTTCTCTTTGTTTCCCGAGCCTCTAGTGAGTTACAGACAGGGTTAGAAAAGATCAAATCTTTGATGATTCCATCATACATGATGGAATTTCGAAAACTTCTGGATAGGTATCCTACATCTGAACTGAATCCTTTCTGGTTAAAGAATCTCTTTCTAGTTGTTCTGGAACAATTAGGAGATTCTCTGGAAGAAATACGGGGTTCTGCTTCTGGTGGCAACATGCTCTTGGGTGGTGGTCCCGCTTATGGGGTCAAATCAATACGTTCTAAGAAGAAATATTGGAAGATCAATCTCATCGATCTTGTAAGTATCATACCAAATCCCATCAATCGAATCATTTTTTCGAGAAATACGAGACATCTAAGTCGTACAAGTAAAGAGATCTATTCATTGATAAGAAAAAGAAAAAACGTGAACGGTGATTGGATTGATGATAAAATAGAATTCTGGGTCGCGAACAGTGATTCGATTGATGATGAAGAAAGAGAATTCTTGGTTCAGTTCTCCACCTTAACGACAGAAAAAAGGATTGATCAAATTCTATTGAGTCTGACTCATAGTGATCATTTATCAAAGAATGACTCTGGTTATCAAATGATTGAACAACCGGGATCAATTTCCTTACGATACTTAGTTGACATTCATCAAAAGGATCTAATGAATTATGAGTTCAATAGATCCTGTTTAGCAGAAAGACGGATATTCCTTGCTCATTATCATACAATCACTTATTCACAAACCTTGTGTGGGGCTAATATTTTTCATTCCCCATCTCCTCATGGAAAACCCTTTTCGCTCCGCTTAGCCCTATCCCCTTCTAGAGGTATTTTAGTGATAGGTTCTATAGGAACTGGACGATCCTGTTTGGTCAAATACCTAGCGACAAACTCCTATGTTCCTTTCATTACGGTATTTCCGAACAAGTTCTTGGATGACAAGCCTAAAGGTTATCCTATTGATGATATCGATATTGATGATAGTGACGATATTGATGATAGTAATGATGACCTTGATATTGATACGGAGCTGCTAACTATGACGAATGTGCTAACTATGTATATGACGACGAAAATAGACCAATTTGATATCACCCTTCAATTCGAATTAGCAAAAGCAATGTCTCCTTGCATAATATGGATTCCAAACATTCATGATCTGCATGTGAATGAGTCGAATTACTTATCCCTCGATCTATTAGAGAACTATCTCTCCAGGGATTGTGAAAGATGTTCCACTGGAAAGATTCTTGTTATTGCTTCGACTCATATTCCCCAAAAAGTGGATCCCGCTCTAATAGCTCCAAATAAATTCAATACATGCATTAAGATACGAAGGCTTCTTCTTCCACAACAACGAAAGCACTTTTTCATTCTTTCATATACTAGAGGATTTCACTTGGAAAAGAAGATGTTCCATACTAACGGATTCGGGTCCATAACCATGGGTTCCAATGCGCGAGATCTTGTAGCACTTATCAATGAGGCCCTATCAATTAGTATTACACAGAAGAAATCCATTATAGAAACTAATACAATGAGATCAGCTCTTCATAGAAAAACTTGGGATTTTCGATCCCAGATAAGATCGGTTCAGGATCATGGGATCCTTTTCTATCAGATAGGAAGGGCTGTTACACAAAATGTACTTCTAAGTAATTGCCCCATAGATCCTATATCTATCTATATGAAGAAGAAATCATGTAAAGGAGGGGATTCTTATTTGTACAAATGGTACTTCGAACTTGGAACGAGCATGAAGAAATTAACGATACTTCTTTATCTTTTGAGTTGTTCTGCCGGATCGGTCGCTCAAGATCTTTGGTCTTCATCCAGACACGATGAAAAAAATTGGATCACTTCTTATGGATTCGTCGAGAACGATTCTGATCTAGTTCATGGCCTATTACTATTATTACTATTAGAAGTAGAAGG